TTATAAAAATCTGATTATTTTTAATCTAATTTTTTATTTGTATTTATATAATATAATGAAACAATATGATTTATTTTAAAAAAATGTAACTTTTTTATATTAGTTAAATAATTAAAGCAGAGGTAAGTTTATAAATTTCATTTTATAAAAATTTAATATTTATATCATAAGATAATTATATATATATATACCATTTGATCTTTATATATATAATATATACAAATTGTTAAGAAATAAAGTTATATTTATTAATTAATAAATACATCTATTTAATATGATTTTTACTAGAATATATAGCTCTATATAAAAAAAAAATTAATAAATAAATTATTTTATTATATATAAGGAGAATCTTAAATAATAAAAAGCTATTATTGATTTATATATCATGTATTTAATAATTAAAAAAATATTTCGATTTAATTAATACAAAATATATTTTTTATATATATAAATATTTAATATATAAAATTAATTATAAATATATAAATATTAATAAAAAAATATTATTATTATTACTTAAATGAATTATATAAAATAAATTAATCATACAATTATTATTTATTAATATATTTTTAATTAACTATATAAATAAAAAAACAATGAAGTTCCTGAAAAAAGGAGGTTAATTAATTTTAGTAATATATAATTTATCTTAAAATTACAAATAAATGTGATTAAAGGAAAATGACCCAAAATTTACAAGTTTTTGAAAAAAAAAAAATAATAATTTTTTTTAGTAATTTGGAATCTTTACTAAAATAAATTATTAATAGAAAAATATTGTAAAAATTTTTATAAATTGAATTTGTAAAAATAAATAAATTTAGTAAGGTGAATATTAATCTAATAAATATAATTAGTAATTAAAATCTAGAGGGGAATATAATTATTAAAAATAAGGATTAAAATCACATACTCCTATGTCTGTAAGAAGAAATTTGCTTTAAAAATTTATCTATTAAGAAAATATTGTTTTAAATTATTTTGAAAATGTATTTAAATTTAAATAAATAAAGTTTTATTTTAGCTAAATAATTTATTATTTTTATATTTTATATGTAAGTTTTTGCGGGAATTATTTGTATTCTTTATGAATATAAATTATTTTTAATCGCAGTATCTGATATTAATAATTAAAGAAATTTAGAATTAGTAATAAATAATAGTATAGGTTAATTTTGTGCCAGCATCCGCGGTTATACAAAATATACAAATAAATTTTATTATTATATAGTTAATTGTTAATAATATAAAATAGAATGAAAATTTTAAGGTGAAATTTAAATTAAGTTTAATTTTATATAATTAATTTTATGAAGCTATTAAAATTTAATTATAAACTAGGATTAGATACCCTATTATTTAAAATGTAAATAAATTAAATATGGTAGTAATAGATATAGTCTTGAAACTAAAAAAATTTGGCGGTATTTTAATCTAATTAGAGGAATCTGTCCCATAATCGATAGTCCACGAGAGATTTTACATAATTTTATTTAATTTGTATATCGTCGTTATAAGGAAATTTTATAAGAAAATAAATTTTCTAAAATTTTTAATAAAATTTATTTCAGATCAAGGTGCAATTAATAATTATGAGGAGATGGATTACAATAAATTTATTTAAATGGATAATAAATTGAAATATTTGTTTAAAGGTGGATTTAATAGTAAATTAAATTAGTTGATTTAATTGATTTTAGTTCTAAAATATGTACATATCGCCCGTCGCTCTCTTTATTAAAAAGAGATAAGTCGTAACAAAGTAGGTGTACTGGAAAGTGTACCTAGAATTATCAAATTAAAGCTTAAATAGAAAAGTTTTTCATTTACATTGAAAGGAAATTGTGCAAATCAATATAATTTGAGAAAAATAAATTATTTATTTATTTTGTTTAACTGTTATTTAATATAAATAAATTTAATTATATATTTTTTTGTAAATTTTATTGATAAAATAATTTTTATTATAGTAAATTAGTATTGAAAAAGAAATTTGAAAAATTAATTATTCATAAATAAGTAATATTAATTTTATGTACCTTTTGTATCAGGGTTTATTAATTAAAATTTAATGAATTTAAAATTCTCGAATTAAAAGGAGCTAATTAAATATGATATTTTTTGTTTTATAACAATTATAAATATTTATTTAGAAATGAAATGTTATTCGTCTTTTAAAATATCTAGTTTTTTAAGAAATAAATTTAATTTATATATTAATTATATAACAATTTAATTTAAAAATATGTTGTTAATTAATATAAATATATTAAGGGATAAGCTTTAATTTATTATATTATAATTTATAATAATTTATATTAATTGTAGATTTAGAAATAGTTATCAATAAAAATTTTGTATTAATTTATAAAAATTAATAAAATATTTATTAGAAATTTAATTGTAGTATTAAAATGTAATTTTTAATTATAGAAATTTAGTAATAATGATAAAATTAGTATAAGTATGATGTTAAAATTTATTAATTAAAAAAATTAATTTAAGGAATTCGGCAAAAATAATGTTCACCTGTTTAACAAAAACATGTCTTTTAGATTATAATTTAAAGTCTAACCTGCCCACTGAAAATTTTGAAGGGCCGCGGTATTTTGACTGTGCAAAGGTAGCATAATCATTAGTCTTTTAATTGAAGGCTTGTATGAATGGTTGGATGAAACATTAACTGTCTCAAGTTAATATTTAGAATTTAATTTTTAAGTTAAAAAGCTTAAATTAAATAAGAGGACGAGAAGACCCTATAGATCTTGATAATTAATAATTTAATAATATTTTAGTTTAATATAAATTTTTATTTTATAAATTATTGTATTGGGGTGATAAATAAATTTAGTAAACTTTATATGATAAAAACATTAATTTATGAATATTTGATCCATTAATAATGATTAAAAGATTAAGTTACCTTAGGGATAACAGCGTAATTTTTTTAGAGAGTTCTAATCGATAAAAGAGTTTGCGACCTCGATGTTGAATTAAAGATTAATTTAGGTGTAGAAGTTTAAATTTTTGGTCTGTTCGACCATTAAATCTTTACATGATTTGAGTTCAAACCGGCGTGAGCCAGGTTGGTTTCTATCCTTTATTATATAAAATATTTTAGTACGAAAGGACCAAATATTTAAAAAATTTTTTGATAATATGAAGAAAATTAATATTACTTTGGCAGATTAGTGCCATGAATTTAGAATTCATATATGTATTTTATACAAGTAATATTTGTATATTTTAGATTATTTAATTAGATATTTAAGAGGTTTATTATTAATTATTTTTGTTATAATTGGAGTTGCATTTTTAACATTATTAGAACGTAAAGTTCTTGGGTATATTCAAATTCGTAAAGGCCCAAATAAAGTAGGATTTTGAGGTATCCCTCAACCTTTTTGTGATGCTATTAAATTATTTACTAAAGAACAAACTTATCCTGTTATATCTAATTATTTAATATATTATTTTTCTCCTATTATTAGTTTATTTATAGTGTTAATAGTTTGGATAGTATTTCCTATAGAATGAGGGATATGATCTTTTAATTTAGGAATTTTATATTTTTTATGTTGTTTAAGAGTAGGTGTTTATACAGTTATAATTGCTGGGTGATCTTCTAATTCTAATTATGCTTTATTAGGAGGTTTACGAGCTGTTGCTCAAACTATTTCTTATGAAGTAAGATTAGCTTTAGTATTAATATCTTTTATTTTGTTAATTTCAGGATTTTCTTTAATTGAATTTTTTAAGTATCAAAAATATATTTGATTTATAATAATTTCTTTACCTTTAGCTTTAGTTTGGTTAGTTTCTTGTTTAGCTGAAACAAATCGTACTCCTTTTGATTTTGCAGAAGGAGAATCTGAGTTAGTTTCAGGATTTAATGTAGAATATAGAAGTGGGGGATTTGCATTAATTTTTTTGGCTGAATATGCAAGAATTTTATTTATAAGAATATTTTTTGTTTTAGTTTTTATGGGGGCTGATGTTTTTTCTTATCTTTTTTATATTAAATTAACAATTATTAGTTTTATTTTTATTTGAGTGCGGGGGACTTTACCTCGTTATCGTTATGATATATTAATATATTTAGCTTGAAAAAGTTTTTTACCTATTTCTTTAAATTATTTAATATTTTTTTTAGGTTTAAAGGTTATTATATTAATTTATTTAATTTATTAAATAAATTAAGTAAAATTAATAGAAGGTTTTACTTCTATATTATGCTTTCAAAGCATATACTTATTCAAGTTCATTAATTAAATTTTTAATAAATTATCTCAAGATGATAAAATTATAGGGTTAATAATAAAATAAAAAAAATATAAAATGGTTAAGATTTGACCTGTAATAATATAGGGGTCTTCAACTGGGCGAGCTCCAATTCAAGTAAGAAGAATTAAAATATTTACTATAATTCAAAATAAAATTTGGTTAATAGGATAATATTGTAATCCTTGAAAATTTGAATTAATAAAAGGAATAAAAAATAAAATTGCAATTGATATTACTAAAGCAATTACACCCCCTAATTTATTAGGGATTGAACGTAAAATTGCATAAGCAAATAAAAAGTATCATTCTGGCTGAATATGGACAGGGGTAACAAGAGGGTTTGCGGGAATAAAATTATCAGGATCTCCTAATAAGTAAGGATTAAGAAGTGTTAAAATAGTTAATAATATAATTATAATTAAAAATCCGATTAAATCTTTAAAAGAAAAATAAGGATGAAAAGGAATTTTATCATAATTTCTATTAATTCCTAGGGGATTATTTGAACCTGTTTGATGTAAAAATAATAAATGAATCATTGTTAAAGCTAATACAATAAAAGGTAAAATAAAGTGGAATGTAAAAAATCGTGTTAAAGTGGCATTATCTACTGCAAATCCCCCTCAGACTCATTGAACTAATATAGTCCCTAAGTAAGGAATAGCTGATAAAAGATTAGTAATTACTGTTGCTCCTCAAAATGATATTTGACCTCAAGGAAGGACATATCCTATAAAAGCTGTTCCTATAACAACAAATAATAATAAAACTCCAATTATTCAAGTGTGAATGAATTTGTAAGATCCATAATATAAACCTCGGCCAATATGAAAGTAAATACAAATAAAAAAGAAGGAAGCACCATTTGCATGTAAAGTTCGTAAGAATCAACCATAATTAACATCACGGCAAATATGAGCCACACTGGAAAAAGCTATTTCGATATTAGCAGTATAATGTATAGCTAGAAATAATCCTGTTAAAATTTGAATAATTAAACATAGACCTAATAAAGAACCAAAATTTCATCATGTGGAAATATTTGATGGAGTTGGTAAATCAATTAAGGAATTATTAGCAATTTTAAATAAAGGATGGGTTAGTCGTATAGGTTTATTCATTAGTTTATTTGACGTAAAGGTCCAAAGAAAATATTAGTAATTTTTACAACAATAATTAAAGTTAAAAATAAGTAATTGATTAATAAAAGACTTAAATTTATTGTTGGGAAATTGTATAATTTAATTAAGTTTATGGAATTTTCGTTATAATTAATATTTTCAATAATATTTATATCAACATTTATAATAATTGATGATGGTTGAAAATATTCAATTAATGTAATTAAAATTAAAATAATTATTAATGAAATATTAAATAAAAAATTTTTTATTGAAATTGAAAATAATTCATTTGAAGCTAAACTAGTTATATAAATAAATAAAACTAATATTCCTCCTAATATAATAAGGAATAAAATATATGAAAATCAAAAGGTTTTAATCAATATCCCACTTGTTAAACAGATATTGATTGTTTGAAGTAATAAAATTATTCCTATAGCTAGAGGGTGATTTATTTGAATAAAATTTCAGGTAATAATTAGATTTATAAATATAATTAGATGAATAATGTCAGAAAATAGTTTATTTAAAATAATAATTTTGGGGATTATAGAAAAGAAGAATTCTTTTTTCTGAAGTTTTAAAAGTGAAACTTATTTTTGATTTACAAGACCAATGTTTTATTTAAACTATTAAAACTAATGTTAATATATGTTGAGTATTTTTTTGTTTTTATATTTTTAAGTGGAATTTGAGTATTTGTTTCTAAGCGAAAGCATCTTTTATTAATATTATTAAGTTTAGAATTTATTGTAATTTCTTTATTTATGGGGTTAATAATTATTTTAAAGTTTTATAATTATGAAAATTTTTTTACAATATTTTATTTAACATTTTCGGTATGTGAGGGTGCCTTAGGTTTAAGAATTTTAGTAAGAATAATTCGTACACATGGAAATGATTATTTTTCTTCTTTTAATATTATGCAATGTTAAAATATTTATTTTTTATATTATTTATAATCCCATTAGTTTATTTAAAAAATTTTTTTTGGATTTTTCAGGTTATAATATTTTTTATTTCTTTTTTATTTATGTTTAATGTAATAAATAATTATATATTTATACATTTAGGGATAGGGTTTGGTTTAGATTTAATATCATTTGGTTTAATTATATTGAGTTTTTGAATTATTGCTTTAATAGTAATAGCTAGAGAATCTATTTATAAGGGAAAATATAGAATTATTTTATATTTATTAAATTTAATTGTTTTAATATTAATATTGTTATGTAGATTTTCTGTAATAAATTTATTTATATTTTATTTATTTTTTGAAAGAAGATTAATTCCAGTTTTATTTTTAGTTTTAGGTTGAGGATATCAACCTGAACGTTTACAAGCTGGAACTTATTTATTATTTTATACTTTATTTGCTTCTTTACCAATATTAATTTCAATTTTTTTTATGTATCAAGATAATGGAATATTAAGTTTTATATTAATAAATTTTTTTAGTTATAATAATTTATTATTTTATCTTAGAATAATTTTGGTATTTTTAGTAAAAATACCAATATTTTTAGTTCATTTATGATTACCTAAAGCTCATGTAGAGGCCCCAATTGCGGGGTCAATAATTTTAGCTGGAATTATATTAAAATTGGGAGGTTATGGTTTGATACGAGTTATTTTAATAATAAGAAGAGTTGGATTATTATATAATATTATTTGAATTGGTATTTCATTAATTGGGGGTTTTATAGTAAGAATAATTTGTATTCGTCAGGTTGATATAAAATCTATAATTGCTTATTCTAGAGTAGCTCATATAGGATTAGCCTTAGCTGGAATATTAACTATAATATTATGGGGTTGAATAGGGGCTTATAGAATAATATTAGCTCATGGATTATGTTCATCGGGTTTATTTTGTTTAGCAAATATTTCTTATGAACGATCAGGAAGACGTAGTATATTAATTAATAAGGGGATAATAAATTTAATACCTTCTATATGTTTATGATGATTTTTATTAGTTTCTAGAAATATAGCTGCTCCTCCTTCTTTAAATTTATTAGGAGAAATTAGATTATTAAATAGAGTAGTTGGGTGATCTATTATTAGAATAATTTTTTTAATATTAATATCTTTTTTTAGAGCTGTTTATAGATTATTTTTATATTCTTATAGTCAGCATGGAAAAATTTATTCAGGTTTTTATAGATGTTCAGTGGGATATTTACGGGAGTATTTATTATTATTTTTACATTGAGTTCCTTTAAATCTATTAATTTTAAGGAGAGATTTATGTATATTATGATTATGTTTAAATAGTTTAAAAAAAATATTGATTTGTGGTGTCAAAGATGTAAAATTTACTTTAGACTATTAGTTTATCAATTTGTTTAATTAGTTTTTATTTATTAATGAGATGTTCATTAATATTATTTATATTTTTTTTAAAGTTTATTTTAATAGATATTGTAGTCTTTATTGAGTGAGAACTTTTAAGATTAAATAGAAATTCTATTGTAATAACATTATTATTGGATTGAATATCTTTATTATTTATAAGATTTGTTTTATTTATTTCTTCTTTAGTAATTTATTATAGAATAGGTTATATACATGGAGATTATAATATAAATCGATTTATTATTTTAGTATTAATATTTGTTTTATCAATAATATTGTTAATTATTAGTCCAAATTTAATTTCTATTTTATTAGGATGAGATGGATTAGGATTAGTTTCTTATTGTTTAGTAATTTATTATCAGAATGAAAAATCTTATAATGCGGGTATAATTACTGCATTATCAAATCGAATTGGGGATGTTGCTTTATTAATAGCAATTGCTTGAATATTAAATTTTGGTTCCTGAAATTATATTTTTTATTTAGAGGGGATAAAAAGATCGTTTGAAATAAAGGTAATTGCTTTATTAGTAGTTTTAGCTGCAATTACAAAAAGTGCTCAAATTCCTTTTTCTTCTTGATTACCTGCGGCAATGGCAGCCCCTACCCCAGTTTCAGCTTTAGTTCATTCTTCTACATTAGTTACTGCAGGGGTTTATTTATTAATTCGTTTTAGTGTATTATTAGAATCAAGTATAGTTGGTATATTATTATTATTAATTGGTTGTTTAACAATATTTATGGCTGGATTAGGTGCAAATTTTGAATTTGATTTAAAAAAAATTATTGCTTTATCTACATTAAGACAATTAGGTTTAATAATAAGAGTTTTATCAATAGGGTTACCTATATTAGCTTATTTTCATCTTTTAACACATGCTTTATTTAAGGCATTATTATTTATATGTGCTGGTGCAGTAATTCATAATATAGGAAATTGTCAAGATATTCGTTTTATAGGGGGAATTGTTATTCAATTGCCTTTAACTTTAAGTTGTATAAATATTGCTAATTTAGCTTTATGTGGTACACCTTTTTTAGCTGGTTTTTATTCAAAAGATTTAATTTTAGAATTAGTTAGTTTATCTTATTTAAATTTATTTATTTATTTTTTATTTTTTATTTCTACAGGGTTAACTGTATGTTATACTTTTCGTTTAATTTATTATTCAATAACTGGTACTTTTAATTTTAAGAGATTAAATTCAGTTAATGATGAAGAATGATATATATTAAAGGGAATACTTGGTTTATTATTTTTAGCAATTATAGGTGGTAGAATATTAAGATGGTTAATTTTTCCATCTCCTAGAGTAATTATTTTACCTTTATTATTAAAATTAATAGCTTTATTAGTTAGATTAATTGGAATATGAATAGGTTATGAATTATCAAAATTTAAATTGTCTTGAAAATTAAATTCATTAAGTTTTTATATAATATCAAGATTTTTAGGTTCAATATGATTTATACCTATTTTATCAACTAAGTTTGTTAGAAATTTATTTTTAAGATTAGGTTATAAAATTATTAAAAGAATTGACCAAGGTTGAAGAGAAATAATAGGTGGTCAAGGAATATATAATGTAATGAAAAATTATACTTTAATTAATCAATTAATTCAGTTTAATAATTTAAAGATTTATTTATTGAGATTTGTGGTTTGAATTATTATTTTAATAATTTATATAATATATTTAAATAGCTTAATAAGAGCATAACATTGAAGCTGTTAGGGTGATGGATTATCTTTAAATATTTATAAAAAAAAGTTTTTATTTTTACAGTGAAAATGTAATGTTTTATTTAAACTATATAAATAAAGATATAAACGGAATTTAACCGCTAAAGAAAAAAGTTAGCAGCTTTTTCTTGATCATCATATCTTTTTAATTGGAATAAAAATTCAATGGTATCATTAACAGTGATATACCTCTAGTTTGGTTTCAATTAAAAGTAAGGGTATAAATACCTAATATTAGGTCGAAACTAATTGCAATAAATCGCTTCATACTTACTAAATTTATTTATAAATGAAATAAGGAAGATTGAAAACAATACTTTTTGAATGCAAATCAAATGTTATACTTAACTACATCCCTAGTTGGCTCAATTTAGAGCTCCTTGATTTCATTCATGATAAAGACCAATTAATAAAATTAATAGAAAAATAAAGCTTGTTAATGATCATAATATAATTCTAGAAAATTTTATGATTAAAATTAATGGGAATAATAAAGCAATTTCTACATCAAAAATAAGAAAGATTACAGCAATTAAAAAAAATCGTAAAGAAAAAGGTAAACGAGAAGATCTAATTGGGTCAAACCCACATTCAAAAGGAGATGCTTTTTCTCGATCATTGAAACTTTTTTTAGAAAGGATTGATGCTAATAATATAATAATTGAAGAAATTATTAAAATAATAAAACCTATAATAAATAATGAAAGAATTATTTATACTAAAAATTAGACCTTTTGATTGGAAGTCAAAAATACTTTTTATACTATATAAATATCTACCTCATCAATAAATTGAAATATATAAAAATAATCAAACTACATCTACAAAATGTCAATATCAAGCTGCTGCTTCAAAACCAAAATGATGATTAGCAGAAAAGTGACAGTTAATTTGTCGTAAAAGACAAATTAATAAAAAAGTTGTTCCAATAATAACATGAAGGCCATGGAAACCAGTTGCTATAAAAAAGGTTGATCCATAAACTGAGTCAGCAATAGAAAAAGATGCTTCAATATATTCATATGCTTGAAGTATAGTAAAATAAATTCCTAATAAAACAGTAAAAAATAATCCTTGAACTCCTTGTGTATAATTATTTTCTATAATTCTATGATGAGCTCAAGTAACAGTAACCCCTGATGTTAATAAAATAGCAGTGTTTAAAAGAGGAATTTGAAAAGGATTAAAAGGAGTAATTCCTGTTGGAGGTCAAATAGCTCCAAGTTCAATAGAAGGACTTAAACTGCTATGAAAAAAAGCTCAAAAAAATCTAACGAAGAAAAATACTTCTGAAATAATAAATAAAATTATTCCTCAACGTAATCCAATTGTAACAATTAAAGTATGATGACCTTGAAAAGTTCCTTCTCGGGTAATATCTCGTCATCATTGAATTATAGTTAAAATAATAATTAATTTACCTAGAAGAAGTAAAGATATATTATATTGATGAAATCATATAATTAAACCAGAAACTGTGGTTATTGCACCTAAAGCACCTGTTAGAGGTCAAGGACTATAATCTACTAAATGATATGGGTGATTTGCATGTGTTGACATTAATTAACTTCTCTTGAGTATAAAGTTCTTAAAATTGTAAAAACATAAGCTTGAATAATAGCTACTGCTGATTCTAATATTAATAAAAGAATTTGAGTAAAAATTAAAATAAATAAAAGATTTGAAGGACATGAATTTCCAGTATTTCCTAATAATGTAAGTAATAAATGACCTGCAATTATATTAGCAGCTAATCGAACAGCTAAAGTTCCTGGACGAATAATATTTCTAATTGTTTCAATACAGACTATAAAAGGTATAAGAATTGGGGGTGTTCCCTGAGGAACTAGATGTGCTAATATATGTTGAGTGTGATTAAATCATCCGTAAATTATAAAAGATAATCATAAAGGTAAAGCTAATCCTAAAGTTAAAGTAAGATGACTTGTTCTTGTAAAAATATAAGGAAATAACCCTAAAAAATTATTAAATAAAATTATTGAAAATAATCTAATAAAGATAAAAGTTGAGCCAAAGTGTCCAGAAGTTCCTAAAAGAGTTTTAAATTCTTTATGTAGGGTATTTAAAATAGAAAACCATAAAAAAGAAAAGCGTGTTGGTAAAATTCAATAAATTATAGGGATAATTAATAATCCTAAAAAGGTTCTTAATCAATTAAGGGATAAATTAAAGCTTGAAGAGGGATCAAAGACTGAGAATAAGTTTGTTATCATTTTCAGGTTAAAGAATTTAATTTAAGGTTTGTGCTTGATTCTTTAGGAAAAGAAGCAGAATAAATAAAATAATTTATAATATTGAATATAATTATAATAATAGAAAATAATAAAAATAAAATTAGTCAATTAATCGGGGCTATTTGAGGTATCAAAGAATACTAGATTAATACTAATAATTTTAGTATGACATACTAATGTTATAATTAACTAATTCTTTCATTAGAAGTAATTGTTAATTTACTATAAAATGGTTTAAGAGACCAGTACTTACTTTCAGTCATCTAATGTAATTATAATTTTTAATTCAATTAATAAAAGATTTAGAAGAAACACTTTCAATTACAATTGGTATAAAACTATGATTTGCTCCACAAATTTCTGAGCATTGACCATAATATAATCCTGGTCGATTTATAAAAAATCTAGTTTGATTTAAACGACCAGGAGTTGCATCAATCTTTACTCCAAGAGCAGGGATTGCTCATGAATGAAGGACATCTGTGGCTGTTACTAATACTCGAATTTGAGATAATATAGGTAGGATAATTCGATTATCAACATCTAATAAACGAAAGTTTTCATTATTTATTTCATTTAGGGGAATTATATATGAATCAAATTCTGTATTTATAAAATCAGAATATTCGTAAGATCAGTATCATTGATGACCAATTGCCTTAAAGGTAATCGCAGGATCTCTAATTTCATCTAGAAGATATAATAATTGAAGGGATGGTAAAGCAATAAAAATTAAGGTAATTGCAGGGAGAATTGTTCAGATAATTTCAATAGTTTGTCCTTCTAATAGTAATCGATTAGTAAATTTATTAAAAAAAAGAGTTACTATTAAATAACCTACTAATATAGTAATTATAATAAGGATAAGTAAGGTATGGTCATGGAAGAAGGTTAGTTGTTCTATAAGGGGGGAAGCTCTATCTTGTAAATTTAGATTAGATCATGTTGCCATTATTCTAATAAAAGAAAATTCTTTATTTATGGAGCTTAAATCCATGGCACTAATCTGCCATATTAGATACTTAGTTAATATAGGAAGTTCAGAGTAGCTATGTTCCATTGGAGGAAGTTTTTGAATTCATTCAATGGAAGAAGAAGCATGAGTAGGAAATAAAACAGTTCGATGTGAAATTATTCTTTCTCAAATAATAAATAAGAAAAAAATAACACCTACTAAAGAGATTGTTGAACCAATTGATGAAACAATATTTCAGGATGTGTAAGCGTCAGGGTAATCAGAATAACGTCGAGGCATCCCACTAAGACCTAAAAAATGTTGAGGAAAGAAGGTTAAATTTACACCAATAAATATAATAAAGAATTGAATTTTTAATCAATTAGGATTTATAGATAATCCTGAAAATAAAGGGTATCAATGAATAAAACCTCCTATAATTGCAAATACTGCCCCTATTGATAAAACATAGTGAAAATGAGCAACGACATAATAAGTATCATGGAGAATAATATCAATAGAAGAATTGGCTAAAACTACTCCAGTTAATCCTCCTACTGTAAATAGAAAAATGAATCCTAGAGCTCATAATAAAGCAGGACTATAATTTAATTGGGATCCATGAAGAGTAGCAAGTCAACTAAAAATTTTAATTCCTGTAGGAACAGCAATAATTATTGTTGCTGAAGTAAAGTAGGCTCGAGTGTCAACATCTATTCCTACTGTAAATATATGATGAGCTCATACAATAAATCCAAGGAGACCAATTGCTAATATAGCATAAATTATTCCTAAAGATCCAAAAGTTTCCTTTTTTCCTCTTTCTTGACTAATAATATGTGAAATTATTCCAAATCCTGGAAGAATTAAAATGTAAACTTCTGGGTGACCAAAGAATCAAAATAAATGTTGATAAAGAATTGGGTCTCCCCCTCCGGCTGGGTCAAAAAAAGATGTATTTAAATTTCGATCAGTTAAAAGTATTGTAATAGCTCCAGCTAGAACAGGTAAGGATAAAAGTAATAAAAGGGCAGTAATAGCTACTGCTCATACAAATAAAGGTATTCGATCAAAAGTCATTCCGGGAGACCGTATATTAATTACAGTAGTAATAAAATTTACAGCTCCTAAAATGGAAGATACTCCTGCTAAATGTAATCTAAAAATAGCTAAATCTACTGCGGCTCCGGCATGAGCAATTCCTGATGCCAGGGGAGGATAAACAGTTCAACCTGTCCCAGCTCCTCTTTCTACAAAAGAACTTGCTAATAAAAGGGTTAGAGAAGGCGGAAGAAGCCAGAAACTTATATTATTTATTCGAGGAAAGGCTATATCGGGAGCTCCTAATATTAAAGGAACTAATCAATTTCCAAATCCTCCAATTATGATAGGTATCACTATAAAAAAAATTATTACAAAAGCATGAGCTGTAACAATTACATTATAAATTTGGTCATCACCAATTAATGAACCAGGTTGACCTAATTCTGCTCGAATTAATAAACTTAAAGAAGTACCAACTATTCCAGATCATGTTCCAAATAAGAAGTATAATGTTCCAATGTCTTTATGGTTTGTAGAAAATAATCATTTTCGCGGTAAAATGGCTGATAATAGGCGATAGATTGTAAATTTATTAATGAGAAATTTCTCTTTTACTAGTCTTATATTCAATAATGATTTTAGATTGCAAATCTAAAGGTAAAGATTAACTTTTAAGGCTTAAATTTATTTATTTATTTTCAGCTTTGAAGGCTAATAGTTTAATTAACTTAAAGCCTTAGAATAAAGATTGAAAAATTCAAATAAATAATAAACCAAAAATAGAAATAGAATTTATAGAAAGTAAAATTTTATTATTTTTGTAAAAGGATTTAATTCATTTAAAATTGAAAGTTATAATTATAAATGATGAGTATGAAATTCGGATATAAAAAAATAATGTAATTAAGGCTGTCATAACTATAAAAAAAATCATAAAAAAATCATTTCTTTTTACTAAGAGTTGAATAACTAAAAGTTTAGGAAGAAAACCTAAAAAGGGTGGTAACCCTCCTATAGAGAGTAAATTTATAAAAATAAAAAATTTATTTATTGGTTCTGAATTAAGTTGAGTATTAATTTGAATAAAATGAAAAATTTTGAAATTATTAAAAATCATAACAATAGAAATAGAGAGAAAAGAGTAAAATAAAAAGTAAGTAATTCATAAGGATTCACTAATTATTAAGGCTCTTAAAATTCAACCAATATGATTAATTGATGAAAAAGCTATTAATGAGCGTAAATTAGTTTGGTTTAACCCTCCAATAGCCCCAATTAATAAGCTTATAATAATACAGTAGTAGATAAATTTTGAAGAATAGTTGTATGAAATTAATACAATAGGTGCAATTTTTTGTCATGTTATTAAAATAAGAGAATTAAATCAATCTAAAGATTCTATTACTGATGGGAATCAAAAATGAAAAGGGGCAGCGCCTAATTTTAGTAAAAGTCTTGAATTAAGTATAATTTGACTAATATGAATATTATCATAAAAGATAAAGGTATTTTCTTCAATTGAAATTATAATAATAGAAAAAAGTAAAATTGAAGAAGCTAAAGCTTGAGCTAGAAAGTACTTTAGGGCTGATTCATTAGAAATTAAATTATTTGTTGTGCTTATGAGGGGAATAAAACACAATAAATTAATTTCAAGACCTATTCAAGCTCCTAATCAAGAATTTGATGAGATTGTAATTAAGGTTCCACTAATTAAACAAAACCCAAAGATTAATTTTGATCAATTAAAAAAAATTAAAAAGAAAAGGATTTAAACCTTTATATACGGGGTATGAACCCATTAGCTTGCTTAGCTTATCTTTTTTATATTTTAGTATATGAAGTACAAGAGCTTTTGATGCTTTAAGAGATAGTTTAATTCTATTAAATATAATTTTTTTTAAAAAAATTTTTTTTTTTAATTTTCAATAATGAAGGTGATTAATCACATTATTTACCCTATCAAGATATTCCTTTATTTTCAGGCACTTCATT